GACTAGGCGAGTTAATAGACGAGATTTTCCAAAAAAAAATGTTCTTCTTCCTATTCCTAGGAGAAAAGAAATTTTTCTTTTCTCAATGTGAATTTGACGTAACATGACAAATTAGTTTTATTTTATTTATTTATTATTATTTTTTTTTTTTTTTCATTTTTATTGATAGTTTTTATTCACTTTAATATTCGATTTTTATTCACTTTAGAGAGTTCTATCATAATCATATATAGTGAAGTAATACTCCGGGTTGTTACAAACAAAAAGCAAAAGCAAATTATTTTTACCACTCAGTACCTACTCATTATTAGTTAATAAATAACTCTAATGATTGGATTTCTATGCTTATTCTGAGAGGAAATGAAATATTCAAATGATTTTTCATCGAATGACTATTCATCTATTTATTTTGATGTACATAGTGGTGAGAAAGCTCTATGGAAAAATGGTGGTTCAATTCGATGTTATCCAATGTGGAGTTAAAATACAGGTGTATGCTAAGTAAATCAATCGATAGTTTTGGTCCTATTGAAAATATCAGTGTAAGTGAAGACAAAATTCTAAATGATACAGATAAAAATACAGATGATTGGGGGAATAGTGAGAGTTCTAGTTACAGCAGTGTTGATCGTTTAGCCGGGGGCAGGGGTATTCGGAATTGCAGTGCTGATGACACTTTGTTAGTTCGGGATAGTAATAGGGGTAGTTATACCATATATTTTGATATGGAAAATCGAATTTTTGAGATTGACAACGATCATTCTTTTATGAGTGAACTAGAAAGTTCTTTTTCTAATTATTTGAAGTCTAGTTATTTGAATACTAGTTATTTGAATAATAGGTCTAGTAGGGACGACTCCCGCTATGATTATGATACTAAATATAGGTGGAATAATTACATCACTAGTTGTATTGATAGTCACCTTCATTCTCAAATCTGCATTGATAGTTATATTTTAAGCGGCAGTGACAATTCCAGCGAAGGTTACGTTTATAGTTCCATTTTTGGTGAAAGTGGAAACAATAGTGAAAACGCAAGGTCCAGTCTAAGAACTAGCACGAAGATTAGGGATTTTATTAGAAGGGAAAATTATCACGATCTTGATGTAACTCAAAAATACAGACATTTGTGGGTTCAATGCGAAATTTGTTATGGATTAAATTATAAGAAAATTTTGAAATCAAGAATGAATATTTGTGAACAATGTGGATATCATTTGAAAATGAGCAGTTCAGATAGAATTGAACTTTTGATTGATCCAGGTACTTGGGATCCTATGGATGAAGACATGGTATCTCGGGATCCCATCGAATTTCATTCGGAGGGCGAACCTTATAAAGGTCGTATTGATTCTTATCAAAGAAAGACAGGATTAACCGAAGCCATTCAAACAGGTATAGGTCAACTAAATGGCATTCCCGTAGCAATTGGGGTTATGGATTTTCAGTTTATGGGGGGTAGTATGGGATCCGTAGTAGGCGAGAAAATCACTCGTTTGATCGAGTATGCTGCCAATAAGTTTTTACCTCTTATTCTAGTGTGTGCTTCCGGGGGAGCGCGTATGCAAGAAGGAAGTTTGAGCTTGATGCAAATGGCTAAAATATCTTCCGCTTTATATGATTATCAATCGAATAAAAAGTTATTTTATATCTCAATCCTTACATCACCTACGACTGGGGGCGTGACGGCGAGTTTTGGTATGTTAGGGGATATCATTATTGCTGAACCCAACGCACACATTGCATTTGCAGGTAAAAGAGTAATTGAACAAACATTGAATAAGACAGTACCTGAAGGTTCACAAGCAGCTGAATTTTTATTCCATAAGGGTTTATTCGATTCAATCGTACCACGTAATCTTTTAAAGGGCGTTCTGAATGAGTTATTTCAGCTCCACGCTTTCTTTCCTTTGAATCATAAATTGAATCATAAATCAAGTAGATCTTTAACTTAATTAAATTATTTTCTTTCTTTTTATTTCTTTATTTCGGGCAAACAAGTATTTATTTATTGGAATTCAAGGAAAAATCGGAAAAATGGTTTTTTTTGTGACATAACATAAGAGTCAATTTAGAATAGAAGGACATGCAGATAATTTTTTTTTTTACCGATATTTATGATTACTCCTAATTTCGATTCCTGATTATTGCTAATCTCTATCAACAAGGTAAAAGAACAAAAATTCTTTCTTACACGAAATTGTTCTTAAATTGGGTAAGGTAAATAAAAAAGAAAATGAATTTCATTTTCTTTTCTTACCTATCCCTATATATAGAAATATGCAAAATATAGAGTCTTGTATATTTCTATATCTCGCATATTTCTATATATAGACTGTCGCGCAAGAATACTCTTTTTTTTATTATTATTATTAAATTTAAATAAAGTTAAATTAGAAAATGAAAATTATTAATTATTTATAATTATAAGACAAGAAAAAGATAAAAGAATAACAAAGCTTATCCCACAAATATTTTATGTAGAAACACATATATTTCATGTAGAAAAATAAATAAGTCTATTTAGTTAGTTTTACACTACTTACACTTTATTATATATAGTTATTTCCATATACTTAGTATAATTATAATGATTATAAGATATCTTTCTAACATAACAAAACAATATTATATATGAATAGGTAAAAATATTAATATAACAATTTAATAATTTAATAACAGTTAATTTAATAACAATTAAAAATTCAATATAAGAATAAAAAATAGGTACAAATATTAAATCGAGGTGCCCATTTCTATGACAATTCTCAACAATTTCCCCTCTATTTTTGTGCCTTTAGTGGGGTTAGTATTTCCGGCAATTGCAATGGCTTCTCTATTTCTTTATGTTCAAAAAAACAAGATTTTTTAGATCCGATGGGGGGAAATTGAATCTATTTTTTTTTTTTTTCAAGACTTAGACTTGGATCATAACACAGATATCTATTTAGTATAATAGGGTATACCATACAACTTCCTTCAAACAGAAAGGAAAGGATTCTTAATTTCTATAGGCATAAAGATGATATATGAGTAAATGGTCGATTTGAAAATAAATTACGATCGGATACTTAAACTAACTGTAAAGCCAATATATCCGTATGTGTGGAGATAGGGAATCATCTGAGGGGTTTTCTAGTTTTTTAGATTTACGGAATTGGATGAATTTTTCCTAACGATTCACATCAGAATAGCGCGAGTTGATGAAAATGACTTCGGAAACAAAAAAAAAGTACAGTCAAATTCGTTTTGGCTAGTCTCCCACTTCCAATAAAACAATAAAATGCAACTGGATCTAGTATGAATTGGCGATCAGAATGTATATGGATAGAACTTATAGCGGGGTCTCGAAAAACAAGTAATTTCTGCTGGGCCTTTATACTTTTTTTAGGTTCATTGGGATTTTTATTGGTTGGGATTTCCAGTTATCTTGACAGAAATTTGATATCTTTATTTCCGTCTCAGCAAATAATTTTTTTTCCACAAGGAATCGTGATGTCTTTCTATGGGATCGCCGGTTTATTTATTAGTTCTTATTTGTGGTGCACAATTTTGTGGAATGTGGGTAGTGGGTATGATCGATTTGATAGAAACGAGGGAATAGTATGTATTTTTCGTTGGGGCTTTCCCGGAAAAAATCGTCGCATCTTACTCCGATTCCTTATGAAAGATGTTCAGTCTATCCGAATAGAAGTTAAAGAGGGTATTTATACTCGGCATGCCCTTTATCTGGAAATCAAAGGACAGGGGGTCATTCCTTTGACTCGTACTGATGAAAATTTGACTCCACGAGAAATTGAGCAAAAAGCAGCAGAATTGGCCTATTTTTTGCGTGTACCGATTGAAGTATTTTGAAATGAACTAAAGAATGACCATTTTTTTAGCAAGAATGAAAAATCCAAGAGTCTCCCTCTTTTTTTTTTTCTTTTTTTTAGAGTATAAGTTAAAGTTAACGGTTATTTCGTCACAATGCTGATGAACCAAAGAAGATGGATATTAATTATATCTATACAGAACATTTATAAAAAAAAGCTTTTTTTGTCCGCAAACCAACCCTTTCTTTTATGCGTATGTAAAGTCATTAAATTCAGTAAAAAAAAATAACTAACAAATTTAAATACTAGACTGATCTCAGAGATCAAAACAAAACATTTCAGAATAATAGATAGAATAAAGAAATTTTTTGAAATTGATACGTTAGATATGGATCGATCATATCTTGTATATTATCTCTACTTTATTTTTGTCAATCGACTCCTCTTTTTTATCTTTTTTATTCCTTAATAAGCAAAGGATTGGAAGACTTAAAATTATAACCCTTCCATCTTATTTTTCTTTTTCCATTTACTTTTGATTATCACACCATTCTTCATAAATTTCTCTTAATTACTCCCGCGGCTATGGGCAGTTGACCGATTTTTTTTTTCAAAATATTTGCTATTTTTTTTGGTCGAAAGGTATTCTTTTATCTCGAAAGCCTAATTTGATTTGAAGTGACTCTTTTGAGCATTCATCGAAAAAAGAGAATTGCTTTGAATTTTTAAGCAATTGGGATATTTGGAAACAATATTATTTTTCTTCATTCGTGTACTCTTTCTCCTTCTTTGGCTATTTCTGTATTCTTTCTAAATTTAAGGACTAACCAATGACTGACAAATAAAAAACGCGGAATGGGTTCAGAGATTTGAAGCCTTGTAATAGAACTTATAATTGATCGAAATATTAAATCGGATAATATTAAATCGGATAAAGTCGACGAATGAGATGGGTTCATTAAAAATTCACATACAAAACAATGAAAAAAAAGCATTCTCTCCGTTTCTATATCTTATATCTATAGTCTTTTTGCCCTGGTTAATCTCTTTTTCATTTAATAAAAGTCTGGAATCTTGGATGATTAATTGGTGGAATACCAGTAAATCCGAAACCTTTTTTAATGATAGGCACGAAAAGTTTATTCTAGAAAGATTCATAGAATTAGAGGAACTCTTCTTTTTTGACGAAATGATAAAGGAATACCCGGAAACACATCTACAAAAGTTTCATAGCATAATCCACAAAGAAACGATACAATTGATCAAGATACACAATGAGGATCGTATCCATACGATTTTTCGCTTCTCGACAAATATAATCTCTTTCCTTATTCTAAGTGGTTATTCTATTCTAGGTAATGAAGAACTTCTTAGTCTTAATTCTTGGGTTCAAGAATTCCTATATAATTTAAGTGACACAATAAAAGCTTTTTCTATTCTTTTAGTAACTGATTTATGTATAGGATTCCATTCACCCCACGGTTGGGAACTAATGATTGGCTCCGTCTACAAAGATTTTGGATTTGCTCATAACGATCAAATTATATCGGGACTTGTTTCCACCTTTCCAGTTATTCTCGATACAATTTTTAAATATTGGATTTTCCGTTATTTAAATCGTCTATCTCCGTCACTTGTAGTGATTTATCATTCAATGAATGACTGAAAGATGATCCATCAATCCAATTAAAATGTTTCTTATTTTGTACAGTTCAAAATCGTATTTTTTTATACAATTATTTTCCATCTAAGAGTTTCGGATTCTTCTCATATTTTAGAATTTGTAAAAATTGTTCAGTAAATAACAGCATAGTGGATGGGGAACTCGCCTAGTGCCCTACCTAATTTTATTGTAGAAATTTTTTGGATCAACGATTGGACCATGCAAACTAGAAAGACCTTTTCTTGGCTAAAGAAAGAGATTATTCGTTCCATTTCCGTATCACTCATGATATATATAATAACTCCAGAATCCATTTCAAACGCATATCCCATTTTTGCACAGCAGGGTTATGAAAATCCACGCGAAGCAACTGGCCGTATTGTATGCGCCAATTGTCATTTAGCTAATAAGCCCGTAGAAATTGAAGTTCCACAAGCGGTACTTCCGGATACTGTATTTGAAGCAGTTGTTCGAATTCCTTATGATATGCAACTGAAACAAGTTCTTGCTAATGGTAAAAGGGGAGCTTTGAATGTGGGGGCTGTTCTTATTTTACCCGATGGATTTGAATTAGCCCCCCCCGAACGTATTTCGCCAGAGATGAAAGAAAAGATGGGTAATCTATCTTTTCAGAGTTATCGCCCCACTAAAAAAAATATTCTTGTGATAGGGCCTGTTCCGGGTCAGAAATATAGTGAAATAACCTTTCCTATTCTTTCTCCGGACCCCGCTACTAAAAAAGATGTTCACTTCTTAAAATATCCCATATATGTAGGTGGAAACAGAGGAAGGGGTCAGATTTATCCCGACGGGAGCAAGAGTAACAATACGGTTTATAATGCTACAGCGGCAGGTGTCGTAAGCAGAATTATACGAAAAGAAAAGGGAGGGTACGAAATAACCATAACAGATGCGCCCGAGGGGCGTCAAGTGGTTGATATTATCCCTCCAGGACCAGAACTTCTTGTTTCAGAGGGTGAATCCGTCAAACGTGATCAACCATTAACGAGTAATCCTAATGTTGGCGGATTTGGTCAGGGAGATGCAGAAATAGTACTTCAAGACCCATTACGTGTTCAAGGACTTTTGTTCTTTTTTGCATCTGTTATTTTGGCACAAATCTTTTTGATTCTTAAAAAGAAACAGTTTGAAAAGGTTCAATTGTCCGAAATGAATTTCTAGATATGCTGATTTATAAAATTCAAGTTATTAAAAAAAAAACAAAATTCTAAGAAGAATTTTTTGATCATCAAAAAAAAAATTGTTAAAATTGTTTTTGTTTCTATTCTTTTTATATAATACCAGATTATATTAGATTATATCAGATTTTTTTTTAGAAATTCCTTGTACTACATTTCTAGTCATAGTATGTATATTGGTAATTGGTAAAAAGACTAGTTGATTTTATCCCTTTTATTTGTTTTCTTTTTTTTAATCTAAACTAGAGCGGTGTGATTGTATCCCTATTGTCAGACTTAATTGTCATAGAATCTATAAATAGCTTTTCTATTCTGATAGAATCAAATTCAACTAGATACTAAGCATAAGATAAGGAAGCGTAAAAGTAAAGGCGAAATAAGGAAAACAAAGAATTCTAGGAGGTATTATTTCTAATCGTTTTCCTAGTCTTCGGCACAAGAAAAGAAATTTTCTACACCTCTTTCTTGTGTCGAAATAATAATGATTCTTGATCCCACTCATTAAAGATTTGAATTCTTAGTTCATATATTTTTTTTTTTCAGGTTCATGATAACCTTGCTTTATACTTTCCTTTAGAAAGGAAAATTTGTTTAGCTTTACTGAATGGAATTTTTTTGATTGAATATCAGGAAAAGGGGCAGTCCCCCCTTTTTTTTTATTTATACGACTAAAGTATTATGTTTATTAAGAACTCGGCGGGCCCCCTCGAATCAGATTGAGAAAAAAAAAGGGGGGGCCCACTGCATTCTTATGCTTTCGGGTCTACAACTCAGTTCATCCTATTACTACAGGGATGAGCCCAATCCGGAATATGACCCATAA